AATATACCAAAAGAAGCTATACTGACTGAAAAAGTTGCATTTCTCAAAAATTCATACCAATCGACAAAATTTTGTGAATTTTTATGCAAAAGGTTTATCGACGGCGTGAATAATTTTGATAATATATCAAAGTCTATTCCTTCTTGATTGAAAGGAATTCCTATGGCTCCAATAAACAAAGTAAATAAAAGCAATACAAGCATAGGAAATAGCACAGTATTGTCTGATTCATGGGGATAATAGAAAGTTCTTGTATTAAGTCCAAAACTTTCAACAGTAATAAAAGTTTGATTTCTTACATTATTACTAATTTTATATGTTTTATTGCAAAAAAAAGAAGCTCTTTTCGTATTATTAATTGTTAATAATGGTACTAACTCAAAATTTCTATTAAGTCTTTTTTCTTCTTCTTTACCCCATAAAGAGATTGAATATAAGGAGCCACTTTTTTTTCCACTGTAATTTATAAAATAAGTGTTTAAATGTCCTTCAAAAGTAAGTAAATAAATCCGAAACATATAAAATGCGGTTAATCCCGCTGTTGAACAAGCTATTATTGCAAAAATTGGCAAAAACAACAAACTATCATTAAGAATTTCATCTTTAGACCAAAAACAAGCAAGTGGTGGAATACCACAAAGAGAAAGTGTTCCTACTAAAAAGGCAGTTTTTGTAATCGGTACATGTTTTGTCAAACCACCCATAAGAATCATATTCTGACTTTTATCGGGAGAATATCCAGCTATAGCTTCCATTGAATGAATTATGGATCCAGATCCTAAAAACAACAAAGCTTTCGAATAAGCATGAGTAATCAAATGAAATAAAGCGGATCGATAAGACCCCATACCTAGAGCTAACATCATATAACCCAGTTGAGACATTGTAGAATAGGCTAAACCTCTCTTAATGTCTTTTTGAGCAAGAGCTAAAGTGGCTCCTAAGAGTATTGTTATTATACCTATCAAAGATATTATATACATTATAGAAGGGATAACTATAAAAATAGGAAGAAGACGAGCTACAAAAAAAATTCCCGCCGCTACCATAGTAGCAGCATGTATAAGCGCCGAAATAGGAGTAGGACCCTCCATGGCATCAGGTAACCATACATGAAGAGGAAATTGTGCGGATTTAGCAATAGGACCCATAAATAAGAGAAATGCACACAAAGTAAGGAATAAGAGATTTACTCTATTATTTAAAATTAAATTATTTAATATTTCGAACAAATCCTGAAATTCAAAACTGCCAGTTATCAAATAAAGACCTAAAATTCCTAATAATAAACCAAAATCCCCTATACGATTAGTTACAAAAGCTTTTTGACAAGCATTCGCAGCAACAGGTCGTGTGAACCAAAAACCTATTAATAAATATGAACACATTCCAACTAATTCCCAAAAAAAATAAACTTGGATCAAATTAGAACTAGTAACTAATCCTAACATTGAAGTATTAAAAAAACCCATATAAGCAAAAAACCTCAGATATCCTTGATCATAAGACATATAATTGTCACTATAAATCAGAACCAAAATTCCAACAGTTGTAATTAATATTGACATAATAGAAGTAAGTGGATCAATAAAGTAACCGAACTCAAAAGAAAATTCATTATTTATGGTCCAAGACCATACATTTTGATGAATAGAACTTATAAAAATTTGTTGAATAAATAGATAGAGTGAAAAGATCATAACTATACTTAGCAAAAAAATACTCAGAAAAGTCCACATACGCCGAAGATTTTTTGTTGCTGTCGGAAAAAGTAGAAGTCCAACTCCTAGTAAAATAGGTACTGGAAGTGGAATTAAAGGGATGATCCATGAATATTGATATGTATGTTCCATAAAATAAAAAACCCTTTTTATTTTATTCTTAAATTTTTTATTTCTTATTCACTGGTTTGTATATATATATTTTTTTTCAAAGGGGACAAAAAAAAAGCACGCGATTTTAAACCGAAATATAAAAATTTTTTTTTTCGAATTAGTATAATCCTTCATAAATCTTTGAAAAGAAATATATATTCAAATCAAAAAATTAGAAGTCATTAAATAATATTACTAAGCTATTACAAAAAAAAATTATTTGTCTTTTTTTTTTATTACTACTAAATAAAATTGTGATTTTATACAGATACAGAAAAAGTTAATTATACTTCCGTATTACACTAATTTATATACATATATTAAGAATAGAACAAAGATTTACACGACAAAAAAAAATACTTAATATTAATTATATAATAAAAAAAATTATATAATAAAAAAACTTTACATAAAAAAAATTTTTAAGTTTGATTATTTAGAATTCTTAATGAATTTCTTTTGATTTTGGAATTTAGTGACTGTTTTCCAGTACACTAAGTTATCTTTTTTTTTTTACATATGAAGTGAAGAAATTTCATAATTTTATTGATAATATAATCTATCGGTAGAGATTAATTAAATTAGCACTCTCGTACGTATTTCAAACGTTAAATAAAATTAAATTTTAATAACCAAAATTTATAAAAAAGTAAAAAACCGTTGGGTTTTAAACTTTTGAATGTCTTTTTTGTTTTGAAAATAATATATAATAAAATTTTAAAGAAAAAAACTCAATATTTGAGTACGAAAGAATAGCATAATAAATGTCTTTGACATCCAATTATACCACTGAAAAAACTTTTTTTTTTTCATTTTTTAATGGCAGTTCCAAAAAAACGTACTTCTATATCGAAAAAGCGTATTCGTAAAAATTTTTGGAAAAGGAAGGGATATTGGACATCATTGAAAGCTTTTTCGTTAGGTAAATCACTTTCTACAGGTAATTCAAAAAGTTTTTTTGTACAACAAAATAAATAAAAACACTATAATAATGAGAATTATCCTAACTAAAAAAAAAACAATTTTTTTAGAATACATAAAAAATCAATAGGAACCAAAAGAGGAAAAAAAAAAGACAATATATATATATAAATAAAAAATAAAGGTTAACTTTTATTTTTATTTTATTTTTAGTTCCAAAAAGGGAATGTTTTTTTCCCCATCACTAACTTGAACTTGATGCAATAATAAAAAAAGATCTTGTATTTCCTCTTAACGAGGAAATACAAGATCTTTAAGAAAAATTAATAGGTTCTTAAAATTAATTAATTTTTAAGTGAAAAAATTTTAACTTTATAACTTTAGGAATTATTATTTATCTGAATTGTTATATTCTTTACTTGGAATAAAATTGATAAAAGCATATACCCACAACAAGTGAATATTAGATAATAATAAATAATATTATATTTTATTATTTCTAAGTGATCAAAAAATCTTATGTTTGTACTGTTTGGACAATATAAAAAGATTTAGCAAAACATATAGTTTGATAATTATTTTTTTTATCTTGAGCAATTTAGGTAAATCTGATTTTATTTAAAATTTCTCAGGATTTTAGCGAAGTTTTAATTTTTATAAAAAGCATTTTTTATTGTATTCTATAAAAAAAATAGAAAGTACAAAAAGTTAATTTAAAAAATTTTAAACTAACTCGGATAAAAAAAAGATCTTAATTGAATTAAAAACCCAAAAACCTATTTAAACAAGTTTTTATTCATGAAATCAATTGTAAATTCCATTGAAATTGAATTGGTCTCTCTATTTAAATTTTAATCTCGACGATTGAATAAAAATCTGTTAGTATTGTTTTGAACAAGTTGCCGCTATGGTGAAATTGGTAGACACGCTGCTCTTAGGAAGCAGTGCTATAGCATCTCGGTTCGAGTCCGAGTAGCGGCATAAGATATTATAAAAGAGATATTATATTATAAGTTTTATAATTAAACTAATACCCGACGTTTTTAGAAAATCGGGTAAAACCTAGTATTAATTTAGTAATTTTTAACAAATTTTTTATGATTTTTTCAATTTTAGAGCATATATTAACTCATATATCTTTTTCGGTCGTTTCTATTGTACTGACAATTTATTTTTTAACCTTATTAGGTAATTTAGATGAAATAATAGGATTTTTTGATTCATCAGATAAAGGGATCGTAATTACATTTTTTGGTATAACAGGGTTATTATTCACTCGTTGGATTTATTCAGGACATTTTCCATTAAGTAATTTATATGAATCATTAATTTTTCTTTCGTGGGCTTTTTCAATTATTCATATTGTTTCCTATTTTAATAAAAAACAAAAAAATAACCTAAACGCAATAACTGCGCCAAGTGCTATTTTTATTCAGGGTTTTGCTACTTCAGGTCTTTTAAACAAAATACCTCAGTCTGCAATATTAGTACCAGCTCTACAGTCCCAGTGGTTAATGATGCACGTAAGTATGATGATATTAGGCTATGGCGCTCTGTTATGTGGATCATTATTATCAATAGCTCTTCTAGTCATTACATTTCGCAAAGTTGGCCCTACGTTTTGGAAAAAGAATATAAAAGAAAATAATTTATTAAATGATTTTTTTTCTTTTTATGTACTTTACGACATAAATGAAAGAAATTATATTTTACTACAACAAAACATTAATTTTAGTTTTTCTCGAAATTATTATAGGTATCAATTGATTGAACAATTAGATTATTGGAGTTTTCGTATTATTAGTCTTGGATTTATTTGTTTAACCGTTGGCATTCTTTCAGGAGCTGTATGGGCTAATGAGACGTGGGGTTCATATTGGAATTGGGATCCAAAAGAAACTTGGGCGTTTATTACTTGGACCATATTCGCAATTTATTTACATATTAAAACAAATAAGAATGTTAGGGGTATAAATTCTGCAATTGTGGCTTCTATAGGCTTTCTTTTAATTTGGATATGCTATTTTGGCGTCAATCTTTTAGGAATAGGTTTACATAGTTATGGTTCATTTACAGCCAATTAAATAAAACATTAACCAAAAATAAAGGAATCCAAATCCAAATAAAAAAGAATAGCATCTATATATATAACTTCATATTAAGTTAAGAAATCTTATTTAGTTTTTAGTAGTAAATAATCAAGAACCTTTTGAATCAAGTAGTACAATGATTCAAAAGGTTCTCACAATACAAAGGCCGAAGACTTCTGATTACAATTCAATTTAATGCTTTTTTTTATTCCTGAAAACTATCCATAAAAATAATTAGATAAAATGGATTCGACCTTGTCACTTGCTAATGAGAGCACAAAATCAGGATAAATCCCAATACCTATTATGGGTAGAAGAATAGAGATTGAAAGAAATAACTCTCGGGGTCCAGAATCAAAAAAAGAAAAGTTTTTGACATTAATTAACTTGTATCCATAGAATATTTGGCGTGACATAGATAATAAATATATAGGAGTTAATATCATTCCAATTGCCATTACAAAAATAATTAAAATTTTTGTAATTAATAAATATTTTTGGCTGGTAATTATTCCAAAAAAAACGATTAATTCTGCAACAAAACCACTCATGCCTGGTAATGCAAGGGAAGCCATCGATAAGATAGTAAACATTGTAAATATCTTTGGAATGGAGATAGCCATTCCACCCATTTCATCAAGATAAACAAGCCGAATTCTATCATAACTAGTTCCTGCCAAGAAAAAGAGTGCAGCGCCAATAAATCCATGAGAGATTATTTGTAAAATAGCTCCATTAAGTCCAGGGTCCGTTATAGAACCAATACCTATAATTATAAAACCCATATGAGATATAGAAGAATAGGCTATTCTCTTTTTTAAATTACGTTGACCAGGAGATGTTGAAGCTGCATAAATTATTTGGATTGTACCGACTACCATCAACCAAGGAGAAAACATAGAATGAGCGTGAGGTAATAATTCCATATTGATTCGAACCAACCCATATGCTCCCATTTTTAATAAGATTCCAGCGAGAAGCATACAGGTACTGTAATGTGCCTCGCCGTGGGTGTCAGGTAACCAAGTATGTAAAGGTATAATCGGTGATTTGACGGCAAAAGCAATAAGAAATCCAATATAAAATAGTATTTCGAGTGTGACAGGATAGGATTGATTAGCTAATAGTTCTAAATTTAATGTTGGTTCGTTCGAACCATATAAACTTATACCTAAAACTCCTATTAATAAAAAAATAGAACTTCCTGCAGTGTATAAAATAAATTTTGTAGCTGAATACAGACGTTTCTTTCCACCCCACATGGATAAAAGTAGATAAACGGGAATTAATTCTAATTCCCACATGATGAAAAAAAGTAAAAGATCCTGAGAAGAAAATAATCCTATTTGACCGCTGTACATTGCTAACATCAGGAAATGGAATAATCGGGAATCCCGAGTAACAGGAAAAGCCGCTAAAGTGGCTAAAGTAGTAATAAATCCCGTCAGTAAAATTGTTCCTATAGAAAGTCCGTCTATTCCCATTCTCCAGTAAAAATTAAAAAAATTTATCCATTTATAATCTTCGGCCAGTTGAATTAATGGATCGTCCATTTTATAATTATAACAAAAAGCATAGGTCGTTAGAAGAAGTTCTAAGATACAAATGCATATAGTATACCATTTGTATACTTTATTTCCCCTATGTGGCAGAAATAACATTAACGAACCAGCAGATATTGGAAAAACAACAATTATTGTTAACCAAGGAAAATCATTCGTGGTAAAGACAAGATACACCAGGTCCAAAGAACGCGTACTCAAAAAAAAAATATATATATAAATAAAAAAATATAATTTAACTTTTTTGAGTACGAGTACTTGTCAATAAAAAAAAATAAAATTTATTCCAAATTTATTCAAATGAGGTTTTCGATAACGTATCAATAAGCTAGACCCATGCTTCGAGTTGTTTCATGCCATAAATAAACTCGAACGCTCAAAAAATCCGTTGGACAGGCAGATTCACATCTCTTACAACCAACACAGTCCTCGGTTCTTGGAGCGGAAGCTATTTGCTTAGCTTTACATCCATCCCAAGGTATCATTTCTAATACGTCGGTAGGGCATGCTCGGACACATTGAGTACATCCTATACAGGTATCATAAATTTTTACTGAATGTGACATAGGATCTATAGTTTTTTGAATGTCAGAAATTTTCAATCTAGTAAACTTCTAACTTAATGTTATATTAAAATACTAGATGAAGCAATGATTTCCTTTAATAGAATTTTTGTAATGAATTCTGGCTCAATTGATTAAAAAATGGGGCTAAAATACTTTGATTTCTTATATTTCAATAAATATACTCTAGTAAGTCATAACCTATTATATATATATATATGCAAATTAAAATCTATAATTTTTTTATTTATGCTACTTATTTAATAAGGTCGATTGGTTGATGCGGGTTGATTTTCTGTTACGATAAATTGACGAAACGATAGCTAATCCAATAGCTGCTTCAGCGGCTGCAATTGCTATAACAAAAATACAGAAAATATCCCCTTTTAGTTGGGAATTATCAAAAAAATAAGAAAATGTTACGAAATTCATATTAACTGCATTGAGTATAAGTTCAAGACACATAAGAGCCCTGACCATATTTCGACTCGTGATCAATCCATAAAGACCAATCAAAAATAAATAGGCACTCAAAACAAGTACATGTTCGAGTATCATTCAGCAACTCCTTATCAATTTTGATTCATTTCAATATGAACAATAATTCACCGGATTCAATCAACTAGAATATAATAAAAAGTACTAATAAAAACTATATTTTAAGTAAAAATAAGGTAAAAAAAATTCAAATATATATCAAATAAAAAAATATATATTTTAAAAATTAAAAATTAAATAGTATTCAATTAAATTTAATAGTATTCAATTAAATTTAATTGAATGAATGAAAAAAAAAATATCATAACATACAAAAAGTTTTCTTTAGTCTTTACTAACTCGAACGATTTTTATTGACGAGCCACCGAAATTGCACCTATCAAAGCAACTAAAAGAATTATTGAAATGAGTTCAAATGGAAGAAAAAAATCTGTTGATAAATGAATTCCTATTTGTTGACTATTACTTATTAAATCTTGCTCTAGAATCTGGTTTAATCTTGTAGTCCAAATAACCCCATACCATGACGTATCGAGAATAGTAGAAATTAATGAAAAAAGAATAGTTGTACAAACCAACGAAGTAATCCCATTCCTAATGGTCCACAGATTGAAATCTGTGGAATATTCTGAATCATTCATGAACATCACAGCAAATATGATTAAAACATTTATGGCCCCCACGTAAATAAGAAGTTGTGCAGCAGCTACAAAATGTGAATTTGATAGAATATACAATAAAGATATACAAACAAGAACAAATCCTAAGGAAAAGGCCGAAAAAATTGGGTTGGGAAGTAATACCACTCCCAGACCTCCTACTAAAATACCGGATCCCAGAAAAACTAAAAGAAAATCATGTATTGGTCCAGGCAAATCCATTATATTATTAAAATAAGAAAAAAATCGAAACCCTTTTCATGACCTTATTAATTTAACCGGGGATTTTTTTTTATATGTTTCTAATTAGAGTTAAATTAGAATCTAATGTATATGAATTTATGTAGATACAATTATTAGACAGTTTCGATTTTTTATGCTAAAGTGTTCAACCTATCTGTTTCAAGAAAGTAATTACGAATTAATAAAAGAATGAGCCTTAAATACTTAATATTTTTATATTTTATATAAATATAATACAAGTTTTTAATTAAATTCTTTATATAATTAAAAAATTTTGAATTCATTTTTTAATAAACTTCAACTTAATGGGTTTACCCTTTTTTTGTTTGAGGTGAATTCAAAATTGTTCGAATAGTGTAATCGTCAATTACTGACATTGGTAAACGACCCAAAGCTATTTGATTATAATTCAATTCGTGACGATCATAAGTTGAAAATTCATATTCTTCAGTCATTGACAAACAATTTGTTGGACAATATTCAACACAATTACCACAAAATATACAAATTCCAAAATCAATACTGTAATTAAGCAATCGTTTTTTTCTAATATTCGTTTCCAATTTCCAATCAACAACAGGTAGATCTATAGGACATACTCGAACACATACTTCACAAGCAATGCATTTATCAAATTCAAAATGGATTCGTCCGCGGAACCGTTCCGAGGTTATTAATTTTTCATAGGGATATTGAATAGTTACAGGTAAACGATTTGTGTGGGATAAGGTAATCATGAAACCTTGACCAATATACCTTGCAGCTCGTAGGGTTTGTTGACCATAATTCATGAACCCGGTTATCATAGGAAGCATATTGTAATTATCTATGAATAATTTTATCTTTGTTTCTTTCTCTTGTTTAAAAAGTAATGAATATATTGGATTCATTTTCAATTTATAGTGAAAAGAGTTGGAAAGAAGTTGTTAATAATAGATTACCAAGGGAAATAGGTAAAAGAAATTTCCACCCAAGATTTAGTAGTTGATCCATTCTTAGCCTAGGTAAAGTCCATCTTGTTGCGATAGAAATGAACAAGAACAAATAAGTTTTAGCTAACGTAATAAAGATACCAATTGTTGTTCCAAAAATTTGATCCCTTTGAAATAGATCCAGAATAGATATATACGGAATAGAAATATTCCAACCGCCTAAGTATAGAACTGTCACAAATAATGAGGAAATTAATAGATTTAGATAAGAAGCAACATAAAATAAACCAAATTTGATACCTGAATATTCAGTTTGATACCCTGCTATTAATTCTTCTTCCGCTTCTGGTAAATCAAACGGTAATCTCTCGCATTCTGCTAGGGAAGAAATTAGAAAAATGATAAAACCTATAGGTTGACGCCACAAATTCCATCCCCAAAAACCATATTTTGATTGTGCCTCAACTATATCAACTGTACTTAAACTGTTAGATAATCCTAGTCGGTAATAACATTACTATTCTCACCGCTATTACAAAACCGTACATGAGGTTTTCTCCTCATACGGCTCCTCGGGGGCCATAAAGAAATATAAGGACCTTATTAGTATTATTTAGATGGATATGATGTGTTCTAAAATATATTAAATATATCTGGGGTCCCGAATTATACCAATGGAATTCTGTGTGCTCAAATTATAAAAAAAAAAGCGCTTCGGAATTCATCTCATCCTTTACAAATTTTAATTTCTATTTGTTGAGTAATAACTTAATCCTTTAATAAAATACTCCTTGTAAAAAAAAATAGGTATTTCAGCCCATCACGGTTTTCAATTACGAAAAAGAATTAGATATCCTATTGGTTTGGTTTATTATTCATGACATAAATTCTATTTTATTTTCGAAATATATGAAAAAAATATCCTTGTTTCGTTCCTATTCTTCTTTCTTTTTTATTAAAAAGTTGTTGGACTTAAAAAATAAAAGATTATTTCGTTTCTGATAGTCATTACATTTATCGGTGGATAGGAGCATACTCTGAATCGGAATCTTGTGGGGAGTACTGTCTGATCATTTCTACTAATTTCAAGCCCCAATTAACCTTCTTTTTTTGTTATCTTATGGTATGCATAAATATCCTTTTCAATTTGTTTAATCTCTATTACAAATTCTTTGTGTATTTTGGTGTTTCTAACCATCCACTCACTTTATACCTAAATTGCCGCTCACTTTGTAATACATGTATGTTAATCTATATAACTGATAGTGAAAACGCCATACGGTTAATTTTTTGAACCCGCTTCAAGCCAGGATGACTAAATCAACCAACCTTGGGGTAAAGTGATTATTACGATTATTTTTATTTACATTTAACCTTTGTACATAGGAAATGAGACTCAAAAAATTTTTACTGCTAATTTATGAGCAGTTTTTTTCACTCATATATAACTATCAAATTCCTTTTATTAATTAATTAAGATTTATTATTAAGATTAACCCGAAAAATAAATATATATATTCCGTTTTTAACTTATTAGTCTATTAAGAAACGTAGTAGTAAAAATGTTTATGTTTCAACGAATCGCACGTAGAGATATTGATAAAACACATAGAGTTAATGGTATTTCATAACTAATCGATTGGGCAGCAGCTCGCAGACCACCTAAAAAAGAATATTTATTATTTGATCCATATCCTGACATAAGAAGTCCAATAGGAGCAATACTTGAGACAGCAATCCATAAAAAAATACCAATATTGAGATCCGCTAAAACAAGGTGATTGCTAAAGGGAATTACTGAATAACTTAGTAAAATTGAGATAACTGCTATCGACGGTCCAATACTAAATAAAGTAGTATTTCCTCTAGCTGGACGAAGATCTTCTTTGAAAAGTAGTTTTATCCCGTCGGCTAGGGCCTGGAGAATTCCCAACGGGCCGGCATATTCAGGTCCAATACGTTGTTGTATCCCTGCGGATATTTCTCTTTCTAACCACACAATTACTAGTACACCTGTTATGATTCCCAATACAAGAGAAAATATAGGGACAAATATCCATATGAGTCCGTAGACCTCTTTTAAAGATTCCAATCTAACAAAAGAATTTATAGTTTGTACTTCTGTTGCATAAATTATCATTTTAACGATCAACTTCTCCCATAATTATATCTATGCTACCGAGTATCGTCATAATATCAGCCAATTTCATTCTTTTAACTAGTTCAGGAAGAATTTGCAAATTAATAAAACCCGGTGGTCTTATTTTCCATCTCCAAGGAAAACCACTTTGATCTCCTATGAGAAAAATTCCCAACTCCCCTTTTGGGGCTTCAACTCTTACATAAAGTTCTTGTTTCGATAATTCAAAAGTAGGAGAAGGTTTTTTACTAATGAATCGATATTCAAAATCATTCCATTCTGGATTCTTTTTTTTATCGAAGCCTCTGCTTTCTAAATTCTCATAGGGACCTCCCGGAAGTCCTTCCAGAGCCTGTTGAATAATTTTTATGGATTCTGTCATTTCGCTAAGTCGTACTAAATAACGAGCTAATGAATCCCCTTGTTTTTGCCATTGAATTTCCCATTCAAATTCATCGTAAGACTCATAATGATCAACTTTACGAAGATCCCATGGTATTCCGGATGCGCGTAGCATTGGTCCGGATAAACCCCAATTTATTGCTTCTTCCCCACCAATGATCCCAACTCCTTCAACCCGTTCTAAAAAAATAGGATTTCGTGTAATCAGTTTTTGATATTCAACAACCTCGGTTAAAAAATAATCACAAAAATCCAAGCATTTATCTATCCAACCATAAGGTAAATCAGCCGCAATTCCTCCAATACGAAAAAAATTATGCATCATTCTCATACCGGTGGCAGCTTCGAATAGATCATATATAAATTCTCGTTCTCTGAAAATATAGAAAAAAGGAGTCTGTGCGCCAATATCTGCCATAAAAGGGCCGAGCCATAACAGATGAGAAGCTATACGACTCAATTCCAGCATAATTACTCTGATATAGCTGGCCCTTTTAGGAACTTGAATATTTCCCAATTGTTCTGGTCCATTTACTGTTATTGCTTCTGTAAACATAGTAGCTAAATAATCCCATCGCGTTACATAAGGTAAATATTGTATAATTGCTCGGTTTTCTGCAATTTTTTCCATTCCCCTGTGTAAATAACCCAATATGGGTTCACAGTCAACAACATCCTCACCATCTAGAGTCACAATTAAGCGAAGAACACCATGCATGGATGGGTGGTGAGGTCCCATATTGACTATCATAAGATCTTTTCCTGTAACTGGTATCTTCATAAGTTTTTCCTTGATTCGTTCTAGCATGAATTTTATTGCTGAAAAAGAAGTTTAGCAAAAATTTAAATATCTAAAAAATAAATTAATTCACAATTTTGTAATTTAACGAGTTTTTAATTCCCGAATATTTAACTGATTAATTAATTCTTTATAACGTACTCTATTTTTTTTTGACAAATAAGCCAGCAGTCGTTGACGTTTTCCCAGAATTTTTCGTAGACCCCTCTGAGATAAATAATCTTTTCTGTGTAATTCCAAATGTGAAGTAAGTCTTCGTATCTTATTAGTGAAATTGAATACTTGAAATTCAACAGAGCCCCTGCTTTCTTTTTTTTTTTCTTGAAATGAAATGAATGCATTTTTTATCATAAAAATAAATACTCCCCTTTTTTATATGAATTGAAAGATATGAGTTTTACTGATCAGTAATAATAGTTATATTTTTTTTTGTACAAGGATCTGAATTTAATTATCAACTTCTTATTCTTAATTTTATAAAAAAGTCTAAATTTAGATCTAAAAAGGAGGATTCTTTTAATTTATTTATGGATCCGTTCTGATTGGTATCTAAGTCATTGATTAAATTAATCTTACGTATAAAGATTAAATTTAAAACAATCCCTCATATTTGTGCATACAGTTCTTTTCATATAACGTAACTTAATATTATATATGATTATATAAATATATTATAGTAAAAAGGATCAACTATTTAATGAATTTTAAATCGTGTATACATATGTATTCTTATCATACTGAAATGATTTCCGTTAGTAGTATTAAAATAATAGCGATTCATACAAGCTAAATCTTCCAATCTAAACTTGGGCCAAAGAAAGGATTTTAATTTAATTATGTTTTTTTTTTTTTTATCCTTATCAAGATTTTTATTTTTATGCAAAACTGCGGTCCAGTTTTGAATATTCTTATCAAATCTTGAATTTATATCCCTCGTATATTTTTTTTTTAAGTTGAAACAAATTAGAATTCGAAATTCTCTACGTCGTTTAGGGGATAGAATATTTTCAGGAACAAAGAAATCATAATTATTTTTTTTTTTTTTTACTGTTTTGTTTTGATTTTTTGTAATGGATTTTTCAAATTTTTTTTTGTATCTTTTACTTTTTTTTTTATTATTTTTATGAACCAATGAAATACCTATTGTTCTATATATCATAAGTTGTCCATCATTTTTTACAGACAAACGTACAGGTTCAATAATAAAAATTCTTTTTTTCATTAATTTTGCAAAAGTGAAATTCTTATCAATCATTAGAATGTCTAGACTCATCTCCCCTCTTTCAATAGAAGATATCGCTATATCGTTTGGATTTTTTAGTCGAACCAAGAGACAGTATACTTTTACATTATTGAGAATTTTTTGATTAAAAAAAAAATTCCACCGCAATTGAAAACGCGAATACCTTGTGAGAAATAAATCGAGTTCCGCTTCTGTATTGCTTTTGTATTGTTTTTTTTTTTTACGTTTTTTTATTTTCGATTCCGCATAATTTTCTTCAATAATTTTTTCTTGGTTTGATAGAGCAGGTTCAGAATTTATTTTTTTTTCTTTATCTGATTCAAGATCTCTTTGACCCGCCGATTCTTTTTCTTCTTTATTTATATTATAAAATCGAAGGTATTTTTTTTCATTTGATCGTATAAAACCTTTTTTCTTTCCAGTGATCTTTTTATTAACATTTTTATTTTCATTAAAATTGAAAAGAAGTAATTTAATTGGTATGATCCAAGGTTTCTTTTTATATGTACTAGAAAAAAATAAAAATTCTGGAAAGAAAAAAAATTCAAAATTTGTTATACGACGATTTATTATTTCTTCATTCATTCCCAGCCAATCAAAAAAGTTTCTTTTTTTTTTTTTAAGACCCGCCTTAGTTATTTTATCAACTCTTTGATAATTCTGAACTTTAGTCTTAGTCTTAATATATTTTTTTTTACTCTTGGTATCAATCCAGGGCTCAATATTTAAATTTTTTCTAAACCAAAAGTTTAGAATTCTCCAATCCAAATATTTTTTATGCCGGATTTCCCCCATACCCCGAATATTATATTTTTCTAGAAAAAAATATATTAAACAATTATCTAGAGTAATACCTATAGACATGTCAAAAAAATTTTTTTCTGTAGAATGAATAGATTTGTAGCAAAAAAGATTATATATTGAATCTTTTTTTAAATTATGTTTTGGATTTAATAACGAGTCGGCCTCAAAAAAATTTTGTTTTTTGTAATTATCAACTTTGTTTTTTTCATATGAATCCTCTTTGGTTAAACTTGGCTTTAGAACTAAAGAGTCTTGGTTTATTTTCTTTTTCCATTTTTGGGTTACTAATCTAGCCCACGCAACCTGAGGTAAATTGTATTGATAATGACTTCGTAACCAGTTTTTCCATTGATTTACTTCGGAATTTAAAAATGTTTTATCTTTTAATTCATAATGAAAGATTCCTTGTTCTTGAAAAAAATCCTTTATTTTATTTTTAACAAAAAAGGATGTTATGCATATGTTATATTCAAGAACAGCCTTTAATTTCGAAAAGTTACTAACCTGTATTTTTGATAATTTGTAAAATACATATGCTTGTGATAAAGAACATAGGTCATAACTAAAAAATTTTTTTTTTGATATTAAATTTTTTATAGTCGAAATAAAATAAATGGTATTTTTTTTTTTTAATTTTTCGCCTGTTTCTTCATTCTTGTAAATATATTTATCAATAATTGTTTTTGTTGCTTCAAAAAAAAGTTTTGTAGTAATTCTTGGAATATTAATGCTACCTAGAAAAATAGCTATAGACAGTTGCTCGATGCAAAATTTTATAAAAAAAACAGATTTACGAATTAATCGGGTATTTTTTCTTTTGAATGTCTTCCAAAAATTTTTTGATGACTTAATTATTTTATAACCATAACGCGGTTTGTTACAACTATTAGTTAGTTTTTGTTTTTCTTTTGAAATTTCTTCTATTTGATTTCTGATTGTCTTTATTCTATCAATCAAATTTTTTTTTTTTTTTTTGCTGAGTGAATAATTTATCCACTCCGTGGATTTATTTTGAACAGATAGTTCATGAATCATCTGATTACTCATTATTGAATCTTTTTTAGTTTCATTTAATTTATATATTTCTCTCAGGCCAAAAAATATAATTAGATTTTGTTTTAAAAGGTCTTTTGTTTTTCCTTTTATAAAAATAAAGTTTTTGATAATCCAGTGTTTAATTTCTTTTGCGACTTTTAGGAAAATTATTGCTCCTTCTTTGAAAATCCTTAAAAACAGAAAAGACTTAGTTTTGAGTTTTTTTATTCTTTTTTTTAATTCTTTAGAAAGAGGTTCAAAAAAAGAGGGCTTTTTTTGGACAGAACCAAAAGGTAGTGCGGTTTCCGTCCCCCAAACTGTTAAAAAAAAAAAATCATTTTTTTCTACTTTGTCTTTTCTTTTTTTTAGTCGAGCCTTCCGAGATGATTGAAATTTAGATTTATGCCAAGGTTTAAGATAAAAAGGAAATAGTATTTTTATCTGAATACCATCCGTTAACCAGTTTCTTGGGAATTCTGTTTCGGACAGTTGAACCCCATTATAAGTACATTTAACATGCATTTCACGTTTCCAATCGTTTAAATCCTCGGACCACTCGGGAAATTGAAATAATAACATACGGACGCTATTTTTAATTATTATTAATAAAGGTAATATAATATATTTTCTAATAATAGATTGAGTTACTAAGAGAGAACCTCTTATTATTTGAGCAAATAGGAAGCTATCCCAAGTTTCTGCAATTTCTAGACGTTTTTTTTCTTCTATTTTTGATTGTTCTTCCTCTTTTTTTTCTATTGTATTTTTTTTTTTTTTCCACATTAAATTTCTAATAGATTTTTTTTTTAACCCCCATATATCAAACGAAAAACAAAAAAGTTTATCTATTCTATCAAAAAAAAGGGGGGAATGTACTTTTGCTTGAAAAAATTCCCAAATAACAGTTTTACGCCTTTGGGAACGCATGGATCCTTTAATTATCTCTCGACGAAAATCAGATTGTTGTGAATAACGGATCAAAGCCATTTCATTTTTTTGATCAGAATTTTTATTATCCTTGAGATTAGGATAAATCTTGTTATGTGGCTCTTTATCAGTAAAAATCACTACACGTTTTGACTTTCTTGAACGAATTCCAGGCTCCGTCGGTATATTTTCTTCTGTTTCGCCTTCCAATTCTTCCAACTCATTTTTTAATTTGTATGACCATCGAGGAACTTTTTTCTTGATTTCATGGAAATCAATTGAATTTTTTATAATAGTTTGATCGTTGCTATCCATTATCACGACATCAAATAAAATTTTGAAAATTTTTATCTCTTCTTCTGAATTAATTTTATCTTCTTGGGGTTCGGAAAAAAAATAAAGTTTTTTCTCTAAAGATTTTATATTAAATTTTTCTATTGTTTGCTCAAATTTATGATAATTAATCTTCAAAAGTATACCATGAATCTTGTTTATCCAAGAACCTTCTATATATTTTTTTTTATAGGTTTCGTTTAAGATTTGGAATTGAGGTAATTTTTTTATTCTTCCGCGAGAGATCCCATGCAAAAATGGATCATAAATTTTAGGTAAATATTCTTTTTTAGTTTCGTTATGACAAAATCGAGTAGTTTTTTCCAGTATATTTCCAACAGACCATTCCTTATCTAAAGCTTCAATTCGATTTAAAAATTCTTTTTTTAAGTTTTCCTTTTTTTCTTCATTGATCAAACTCCAACAAGTATAAATTTGGTCAGAGGGTGCGTTTTCTCTTGTAAATGAAGGTATA